CCTGAAACCATTTCATAGAAGTTCGTTGATATCTTCTTTTTATAAAGCAAATCGACTTCGATTCTTGAATAATCCACATGACTTCTGCTTCGATTGTAACAAAAGATTCCCCTTTTATGTGGACAAGGCCCGTAGCAAAAATGATAATTTTACGTATGGACAATTCCTCAATACCTTGTTCATTCGCAACAAAATATTTTCTTTGTGCGTCGGTAAAAAAAAACATGCTTTTTGGTGGAGAGATACTCTTTCAGCAATCGAGTCACAGGTATCTAACATATTCATACCTAAGGATTTTCCACAAAGTGGTGACGAAACGGATAACTTGTACAAATCTTTCCATTTTCCAAGTCGATCCGATCCATTCGTTCGTAGAGCTATTTACTCGATCGCAGACATTTCTGGAACACCTCTAACAGAGGGAGAAATAGTCAATTTGGAAAGAACTTATTGTCAACCTCTTTCAGATATGAATCTATCTGATTCAGAAGGGAAGAACTTGTATCAGTCTCTCAATTTCAATTCAAACATGGGTTTGATTCACAATCTATGTTCTGAGAAATATTTACCACCCAAAAGGGGGAACAAAGAGAGTCGTTGGCTAAAGAAAAAATGCGCTCAGCAAAAGCGGATGGATAGAACCTTTCAACGAGATAGTGCTTTTTCAACTCGCTCAAAATGGAATCTCTTCCAAACATATCTGCCATGGGCCTTTACTTCCCAAGGGTACAGATATCTAAAGCCTCTATTTTTACAAATTTGTTCAGACCTATTGTGGAGACTAAAGAGCAAAAACAAGTTTGTATCCATTTTTATGGATAGTGTATCCATTTTTATTGATATTATTAGTGATATTAGTGAGGTAGCAGTTACAAAAGGGCGAATTAAACAGATTCAATTTTGTCTTACAAAATGGAAGAGGCAATATACTCTGATAAGTAAGATTCAGAGGAAGATAAGTAAGATTCAGAGGAAGATAAGTACGATTCAGAGGAAGTGTTGGCATAAGTTTGTTCTGTCCCATGGCCTGATTCCTCCAAAAAATAAGCCACCATTGAGATCGACACAGCTGAGATCGGAAAATCTTCGGGAGTTCCTCTCTGCAATCTTTTTCCTTCTTCTTGTGGCTGGAAGTCTCGTTGTGGTACATCTTTACGTTGTTTTCTCGATCGCTAGTGAGTTACAGACAGAGTTCAAAACGGTCAAATCTTTGATAATGGAATCATCTATGCTTGAGATTGAGGTGGGAAAACTTCTGGATAGGTATCCTCTATCTGAATCGAATTCTTTCGGGTTGTTCAGGTTAACTAATCTCTTTCTAGGTGCTCTGCAAAAGATGTTCTTGCGTAATGCTGATGGAATACGCTTTAATAAGAAGAAAAATTGGAAGAAAAAGCTCGTCGAGATCATCGATCTCATAAGTATGCCCTTCGATCCACTCGCTTTTTCGATAAATACGAGATATCTAAGTCATACAAGTAAAGAGATCTATTCAGTGCTAAGAAAAAGGAGCGGGTATTGGATTGATGAAACGATAGAAGACTGGGCCGCAAACAGTGATTGGGTTGAGGATGAAGAAAGAGAAGTCTTGATTCAGTTCTCCACCTTAACGCCAGAAAAAAGGATTGATCGAATTTTATGGAGTCTGACTCAGAGTGATCATTTCTCAAAGAATGACTTTGATTCTCCAATGATGGAACAACCGGGAGAAATTTACTTAGGAAACTTAATTGACCTTCATAACAAGGATCTACTAAATTATGAGTTCGATACATCCTCTTTAGCAGAAAGACGGCTATTCCTTGCTCATTATCAGACAATCACTTATGCACAAACCCCGTCTGGGGCTAATAGTGTTCATGTCCCATCTGATCTACAACCCTTTTCGCTCCGCTTAGCTGTAACCCCCTCTCGGGGTATTTTAGTGATAGGTTCTATAGGAATTGGACGATCCTATTTGGTCAAATACCTAACGAAAAACTCCTATCTTCCTTTCATTACGATATTTCTGGACAAGTTCCGGGATACAGTTTTTCGTTTTGCTGATGATGATGATGACAGTGATGCCAGTGATGATGAGATCGAGATTTTTATTGATGCTCGTGACCCTATTGAGGCTATTAATCAAGATATTCATGTTTTTGACGATATGGATATTGATTTTGATCCTAGTATCTATAGTTTTGAGGAGAGAGATGCTCATGACGATAAGATTAATATGGAGCTGGAACAGCTAACTAGGATGGATGCGCTAACTGAGGAGATGGACACGGTGTGGCGCGTAGCCCAATTTTATATCAGCCTTCAAATCGAATTAACAAAAGCAATCTCTCCTTGCATAATATGGATTCCAAACATTCATGAGCTGCATTTTAGGGATTCGGGTTCCTTCTCCCTCGAGCTATTAGTGAACCTTCTCTCCTGGGATTGTGAAAGATCTTCCACTGGAAATAGTCTTGTTATTGCTTCGACCCATTTTCCCCAATTCGTGGATCCCTCT